TCCGGGTTAATTTAATAGAGATCAATCTACAATAGTATCGTCATATTCCTATATATTGGTATATATCGATATCAATTACATATTATATATAATGTATATAGTGCCCCCCCAATTCTATTTTTGCTTTATCCATCTGTCTTGTATTTAATTTGTGTTGATTTCAATCAATTTGAAATAATTGAAAAGCGACTCGTACGATTCTAATTCCTGGATTGCTTATTATTTTCAATATGAATCCCGATCAAAAGAATCAAGGGCCTCTTCGATGGGTATAATAAAATAAAATAAAGTAATCTTTTTATTAGCATTCCGACGAAGAAGTCATTGATCGATCAGTTGACATATGATCTATGGAAACTTCTTCGGATTTCAAAAAAAAAGGGGGAAAGGATTAGGAAACCTCTTTTAACGTTTGAACAGTGAGTTCAATAAAACAAGTACAACATAAATAAAATTTCCAAAATATTAAAACAAACGGGAAGTGCGCAATATGTGACTCGCCCAAGACAATATTTTAGTCTGTGTAGTATCTCGTTAGAGAACTACTATGTCTGTGTTGTTTCCGATAGAAAATGTGTATCTACGTAATGTAATAACAGAACTATTTTCTCTTTGAATAAAGGGAAACAAAAAAGTAAAATAAAAAAAGTGCAACTCTTCCTCACGGTCCATATCTAATTTTAGTAAGAGTCGGTTCATCGAAATAGAAAATTGATCAAGAATTCAGTTGGAATAAATTTACTACCATTTGTATTTCTTTTACTTTGTATTCTTTTTACTTTCGAAATACAAACACGGAAATAATTGAAATATTTGTTTGATTGAAAGAGTATTCTTCATATATATTATTCATAAACTATATTACTACACGAAAACCCAAGAGAATTTTGAAATGCAGATATTTTTTTATTTCTATTTCAATTTAAAAATTGAATTTTAAATTGAAATAGTGTTGAAATAATGAAATTTCAACTAAAAAAAGCTTTTCAGAACTGAACGATTTATAAAAAAATTGATACAGTTTAATTCCTAAACTCAATTACAATTAGTAGTACTTCTAGAGTCCACTTCTTCCCCATACTACGAGTGAAAGGGAAAATGTAAAGACTACCATTAAAGCAGCCCAAGCGAGATTTACTATATCCATGTGAATTATGTCCCCTATCTATGAAGGAATTCTTGAATTATTGTTCACTAATAAATAATAGTGGAATCACTGGCGCAGAGTCAAAAATTCTGACCTAACGTCGTTGATGAAACAATCCAATAAATCCAACTCTAACTTATAAGGGGTCTTATAAGATTTCTAGTATAATCAGAAAAGATTAAGCACAAGCAAAATATGCGGAGACCCCCTTGGAAGTATCAAAGAAATGCTACTAATATGTAGAAATACTAAAAATATGTAGAAATACTAAAAATTATGTAGAAATACTAAAAATTTATTCTTTCTTTTGTTGTCCTTCATTAAGTTAAGTAAAAAGTCTAAAAAAATAGAAGAAAGGTAGATCACTACCCAACCCATACCCTATTTCTTTCCCATTTTGTTTTGATCTAATCCTTACCGTCCCTTATTGTCTCTATGAAACAATCGGAGGACGCCCTATTATGTTCTGTTCTTGACTAGGGGTTAACGAAAAAAGAAAAAAGGTATAGTATATAAGGTATATTAAGTAAAAGCCAATTACTCATTCAATCGAATTAATATTGATTGAATGCCGGAGTACTCAAAGACTTTGATGAATATGTCTACAAAGTATCTTCTGGCCTTTCCGCAACTAAAAACGGAATTTGATTTCCGTCCTGCTATCCAATCTAATTCAAAACCCGGCCCGTAGACACTCCGTTAGTAATGGAAGGACTATCACGATTTATCAGTTTCCTCCGTTTGCTTCCGCCGGAAAAATTTCCCAAATTCTATCAGCAAAACAGAAGAAGGTATGTCAATTCTTTTGGTGATTAGGCGACACCCGGATTTGAACTGGGGAAAAAGGATTTGCAGTCCCCCGCCTTACCGCTCGGCCATGCCGCCAAAACGATACCAAATCAAAATCTATCAAAAAATTATCCTTTTGTCTTCTTATTTATTGTACTTGTATTTTGAATCTTAATCCCGTTTTCCTTAATTCCTTTTCTAAAAGAAATCTTTCTTTTTTGTTTGAGTTGGATCCATCCCTTCGATTGATTGTATAGTATCTTAAAACCATACAATCTCTAAAAATTTCCCTTACTTTTCTAGTGAAAAACAAAATTTTTATTTTTCAGTCATAAAAGAAAAAATTCAGCACAAACTGGAACCGTTAACTATATATATAATTCATGAATGATTCGTAAATTTGAATCTCAAATTGTGTTTCCTTAATGATATAAGAAAATAAAAATTGATACAATCAGTATTGGTTTTTTTATTGAAAAAAAATCCTTCGCAATTTCAATTATAACAGCAATTCCGGGTATATATAAATCCCAGAACATAAATTGGTACACAATATTATCTAAT